ATTAAGTATGTAAAACTAAAGTTTTATTTATATAATAAGTGGTTGTATATATGTGTATATATATATAAAAATAGTAATCATTAAATTATATCCAAGTAATATATAAATTTATTATTAGATAAAAAATCTATATTAATATAATATATATAAATTTTAATATATAAAGAAATTAATTAATACTTGATTTATATAACTAATGTTTATTTATATGAATAATATACATAAATCTTTTAAATATAAATTAATATTTATTTAATAATTAATAAATTATTTATATATATATATTTAATAATTATTTAATAATTAATAAATTATTTATATATTTACAATAATTATTTAATAATTAATAAATTATTTATATTAATTATATGAATAAAAATTTTTAATTTAATGTAAATCCAATATTAATTACATAAATTGATATAATTAAAGTTTTACAATATAAACTTTATAAGATTGCTGACCCCCTTCTGTAAAGTACCAAAACTATAGGGAGAAATATGATTTTAATTTACTACTTTATTTATAGGTATATACTTATTGTGACAATTTTATGATAATTATTATAAGTTATGTATTTTATATTAAAGTTTTATCCTTGCTTTATTATTCACTAAATGAATATTTCACATACTTTGCTTTTAAATTACTAATTATTCCTTAATGGATTGTTATTAATATTATGGTAGTGATTTTTATTATTTATTAATTTATTTTAGAGATAGTAATTTATATACTTCTGGTTAAAATCGTGCCAGCCGCCGCGGTTAAACGAAGAGAAGAAGTGAATATTATTGGTTAAATTGCAGTTAGTTATTATATTGTTCTTAATAAGAATATTTTTAGGTGAAATTTATAATTTTTATTTAAAGATGATGAGACGAAGCTGTGAAGTCTTTAATAAAAACAAGGATTAGATACCCTTTTATTTTGGATGTAAATATTAACCTGGGTAGTATTAGTTAAGTTCTTGAAACCCAGAGGATTTGGCGGTACTTTAGTCTTTTCAGAGGAACCTGTCCCGTTATCGATATTCCACGAGGCTTAGTTACTTACTTTTATTAATTTGTATACCTCCGTCATAAGAGTATCCTTTTAGGGGGATAATATTCTTATTTTACCAAATTTAAAATGTCAGGTCAAGGTGCAATTTATAGGTAAGAGGAGATGGGTTACAATAAAATTATTTATATGAATTGAAATATTTATTGTTTCATGAAGGTGGATTTGATAGTAATTTTGATCACTAATCGATTTGATTTAAGCTCTAAAGTATGCACACATCGCCCGTCGCTCTCATTAGTTAAAGTGAGATAAGTCGTAACATAGTAGACGTATCGGAAGGTGTGTCTAGTAAGTAATCAAATTAGAGCTTGATAGAAAGCTTTTCACTTACACTGAGAATTTTACTGTGCAATTCAGTTTAATTTGATTAAATTTTATTCTTACTTTAATTTATTTATTTGAGAAATATCTTTAAATTTAGTATATTTATAGAAAGATTTATGTTTAGTTATAGTTAATTAGTATCGTGAGAGAAATAGATGAAATAATAATGAAAATTTAATTTTAAAAAAGTAGATTTTATTTATTGTACCTTTTGTATCAGGGTTAATTAAAAGATTTTGATTTATTTTATTTTCTCGATTTTATAAGAGCTAATTTCTTAATTTGGTTAATGTATCATAATTATTAATAATAAGTTTTAGAGGGGATATCTGTACCTTTTGTATCAGGGTTAATTAAAAGATTTTGATTTATTTTATTTTCTCGATTTTATAAGAGCTAATTTCTTAATTTGGTTAATGTATCATAATTATTAATAATAAGTTTTAGAGGGGATATCCCATTCGTTTTTAAGGGTATCTAGTTTTTCAAGAAATAAATTTAATTTAATCTTAAATTTTAATTTTTTTATTTATAATTAATTATTATTTAAGTTAAAAATTGTAGGGGATAATCTCTGCATTATTTTATATATTATTATTAATTTAACTGTAGTAGGGTTAGAAATATCCATCTTTTGTAAGTATGTTATAATTTATGTTAATTAAAATTGATTTATTTTATATTAAGTTTTTATTGAAATGTCAGATTTAATAATTATTTCTGAGTAATAATGATTAAATTAGTATAATAATTATGTATTTTATAATTAAGTGGTGAGGATTAAATAAGGAACTCGGCAAATAAAACATTCGCCTGTTTAACAAAAACATGTCTTCTTGAATATATAAGAAGTCTGACCTGCCCGGTGAATAAGTATTTAACGGCCGCGGTATTTTGACCGTGCAAAGGTAGCATAATCATTAGTCTTTTAATAGAGGGCTGGAATGAAGGGTTTGACGAAATGTTTACTGTCTCATTTAATTTGGAATTTGAATTTAACTTTTTAGTTAAAAGGCTAAATTGTTGTTGGAAGACGAGAAGACCCTATAGAGCTTTATATTTTAAAATTTAAAAGATTTTTGGTGAATTACTATTTTTTAAATGGAGAATTATTTTGTTGGGGTGACAAGAATACATAATAAACTTTTTTATTTTAATAACATTGATTTATGATTATTAGATCCATTATTATTGATTGATAGAGAAAGTTACCTTAGGGATAACAGCGTAATCTTCCTTCAGAGTTCAAATTTACAGGAAGGCTTGCGACCTCGATGTTGGATTAAGATAATAATTAGGTGTAGCCGCTTAATTAATAGGTCTGTTCGACCTTTAAATTCTTACATGATCTGAGTTCAAACCGGTTTAAGCCAGGTTGGTTTCTATCTCCAATTTTATACTAGTTTTTAGTACGAAAGGACCAGAATTAGAAGATATATTCTTTAATAGATTTGAATTGTATTAACTATTTTGGCAGAAAAGTGCCATGGATTTAGGATCCATAAATGTAGGAATTTATACTACATGTAGTAGTATGCAATTAAATGATTTTTTATTAATATTGGTGGGGTTATTAATTCTTTTTATTTGTGTTCTTGTTGGAGTGGCTTTCCTTACCTTATTAGAACGTAAGGTTTTAGGTTATGTACAAATTCGTAAAGGTCCTAATAAGGTAGGTTATTGTGGTGTCGTGCAGCCTTTTTCTGATGCCATTAAACTTTTTACTAAGGAGCAGACTTTTCCTATAACTGCTAATTATACTCCTTACTATCTTTCTCCAGTGTTTAGATTATTTATTTCTTTATTGGTTTGAAGAATTATACCCTTTTATTTTGGATTATTAAATTTTAATTTGGGGTTATTATTTTTTTTGTGTTGTACTAGTTTAGGGGTTTATACTGTTATAATTGCTGGATGATCTTCTAATTCAGTTTATGCTTTATTAGGGGGGCTTCGGGCAGTAGCTCAGACTATTTCATATGAAGTGAGTTTGGCTTTAATTTTGATATCTTTTATTTTTTTGGCTGGGGGATATTCATTGGATTTATTTCATGTTCATCAGGGGTTTTTATGATTTGGTTTTATTAGCTTTCCTTTAATAATTGTTTGATTTGCCTCTTGTTTGGCCGAAACAAATCGAACACCTTTTGATTTTGCTGAGGGTGAATCTGAACTTGTTTCGGGATTTAATGTGGAATATAGAAGAGGTGGCTTTGCATTGATTTTTATAGCTGAATATTCCAGAATTTTATTTATAAGTATACTCTTTGTAGTTTTATTTTTGGGAGCTGATTTTTATTCCTTCTTCTTTATCTTGAAGTTGGTGATAGTTTCTTTTTTGTTTATTTTAATTCGAGGGACTTTACCTCGTTATCGATATGATAAACTTATGTATTTAGCTTGAAAGAGTTTTTTGTCAGTTTCTTTGAATTATTTGATTTTCTTTTTAGGATTAAAGGTTTTTATTTTATCCGTTTTAATTTAATGTAAAATTTTTAGTAAAATCAATAAGGATTTTATACCTTTTCTTGTACTTTCAAAATACATGCTTCTAAAAGCTTATCGATTAACTTAATAGATTATCTCATCATTTTAGTGTGATAGGGTGAACAATATAAAATATAAAATATAAAACAGTTAAGATTTGACCAGTAATTACAAATGGGTCTTCAACCGGTCGAGCTCCAATTCAGGTTAGGAGTAGAACAATTCCTAATATGGATCAAAAAAGAAACTGGTTGATGGGATAAAATTGTAAGCCTCGAAAATTTCTTTTTATCAATGGTATAAAAAATAAAATTGCAATTGATATTACTAATGCAATTACCCCTCCTAATTTATTAGGAATGGATCGTAGGATTGCGTATGCAAACAAGAAGTATCATTCTGGTTGAATATGAACCGGTGTTACTAGGGGGTTTGCAGGAGTAAAATTATCAGGATCTCCAAGGAAATAAGGACCAATTAATGACAAAAGAGTTAACAATATAATTATCAATAAAAATCCCACAATGTCCTTTCATGAGAAATAGGGGTGAAATGGAATTTTATCTCTATCTCTGTTTAATCCCATTGGATTATTTGATCCTGTTTGGTGTAAGAATAATAGATGTACTATTGTAGCAGCTGCTACAATAAATGGTAACACAAAATGAAAGGAAAAAAATCGTGTTAAGGTAGCATTGTCTACAGCAAAGCCACCCCATACTCATTGAACTATGGTTGTACCTAAATAAGGAATTGCTGATAAAAGATTTGTAATAACCGTGGCCCCTCAAAATGATATTTGACCTCATGGTAGAACGTAGCCTATAAATGCTGTTCCCATTACTAGGAATAGAATTACTACTCCTACTCTTCATGTATGAATATAATTATATGAGCCATAATATAAGTTTCGGCCAATATGTAAATAAATACAAATAAAAAAGAAGGAGGCCCCATTTGCATGTAATGTTCGAAGTAATCATCCATTATTTACGTCTCGGCAAATATGATTTACTCTATAGAAAGCTGTTTCAATATTGGCTGTATAGTGTATGGCTAGAAAGATTCCAGTAGCGATTTGTAAAATTAAACATAATCCTAGCAAAGAACCAAAATTTCATCAAACTCTAATATTAGATGGAGTTGGTAAATCTACTAGGGCATTATTAGCAATTTTAAATAATGGGTGGGATAATCGTAAGGGTTTATTCATTAATTTGATGGTCGCAGAGGACCACGGTGGGATTTAGTAATAAAAACAATGACAATTAATGTTAAGAGAAGATAAATAACTATGAATGCGGTAATTGTGGCATTAGGATTATTATATAAGCCTATTATTATTAACTTTTCATTACTTTTAAATATTTCTATTATAGGTATAATCTCATTGGTATTATGGGAGGAAGCTAAGATAGGATCTGAAAATATAATTAATGTAATAAATCTTAATACAATTATTGTTACCGTTAACATCAATAGATAGTTGTTTTTTTGAAAAATTTCATTTGACGCAATTCTAGTTATATAGATGAATAGCACTAATATACCCCCCACAAATACAAGGAATAGGATATATGAGAATCATGCCGTTTGTGATATATATCCTGTTACTATACATATTAAGATAGTTTGTATCAGTAGTGAAATACCCATAGACATAGGATGAGTTATTTTTAAAAAGATTATTCTGTTTATTCTTGCAATAATTAAAAAAATAATTTGTCTGATGCAGAGAATAGTTTAAATAAAATATTAATTTTGGAGATTAATGATGAACTAATAAGTTTTTCTCTGATTGGGGGGAAGTTCAAGGAGAATTTATATCTCTTTACTGATTTACAAGACCAGTGTTTTTATTATAAACTACTAAAACTAATGTTAATTTTTTATAATATTATTTTTTTTGTACTTATTTTTAGAGGTGTTTGTTCTTTTGTTTCTAAACGTAAGCACTTACTTTCTACTCTTTTGAGCTTGGAATTTATTGTCTTGGGTTTATTTTTTTATATATTTTTTGTATTAATTGTTAGTTATTATGATTTATGTTTTTTAATATATTTTTTAACTTTTGGTGTTTGTGAAGGGGCCTTAGGGCTTTCTATTTTGGTTTCTATAATTCGTACTCATGGTAATGATTATTTTAATAATTTTAGAATATTACAATGTTAAAATTTATTTTTTTTGTGTTATTTATGATCCCTACTTGTTTTTGCATGAATTTTTGAGGCTTAATAAATATTTTATTTATTGGTACTTTTATTTTTTTAGTGGAGGGATATTTAACTATATCTCTTTGTAATGTGGGTTATTACTTGATTGAAGATGCTTTAAGATATGGTTTAATTTTGTTGAGATTTTGAATTGTTTGTTTAATACTTATGGCTAGTTCTTCTATCTATAATAGTAATAATTTTGTGGTTATATTTCTTTTGGCCAATATTTCATTGTTGTTGTTTTTAATATTGACTTTTATGAGAACTAGTTTATTTATATTTTATTTATTTTTTGAGAGTTCTTTGATTCCCACTTTGTTTTTAATTTTAGGATGGGGATACCAACCTGAACGTATTCAGGCTGGTATTTATTTGATATTTTATACTTTATTTGCTTCTTTACCCTTATTGGTTTCTATTTTTAATGTTTATTATTTTTTTAATTCTTTGAATATATTTATGTTTCCCTTTTTAGGATGTGTTAATTTTGGTGTCTTTACTTATATTTCTTTAATTTTTGCTTTTTTGGTTAAGATGCCTATATTTATTTTTCATTTGTGATTACCTAAGGCACATGTAGAGGCTCCTGTTTCTGGCTCAATAATTTTGGCGGGAGTTTTATTAAAGTTAGGAGGGTATGGATTGTTACGAGTTTTTAGATTTATCTCTAATTTAGGATTAAAATTTAATTTTTATTTTATTGGGATTAGTTTAGTAGGAGGAGTGTTAGTTAGTTTAATTTGTTTGCGACAGGTTGATTTAAAATCTTTGATTGCTTATTCATCTGTCGCTCATATGGGTATTGTTCTTTCTGGCCTTATAACTCTTTCTTATTGGGGATTAAGAGGTTCTTATAGATTAATGATTGCTCATGGATTATGCTCTTCTGGAATATTTTGTTTAGCTAATATTACTTACGAGCGGTTAGGTAGCCGTAGACTTTTAGTGAATAAGGGATTAATTAACTTTATACCCAGAATGACTTTATGATGATTTCTTTTAAGTTCAGCAAATATAGCTGCTCCTCCCACATTAAATCTGTTAGGGGAGATTAGTTTATTGAATAGAGTGGTTTCCTGATGTTGATATAGAATGGTTGGACTGGCCTTTTTATCTTTTTTTAGAGCGGCTTATACTTTATATTTATATAGTTATTCTCAACACGGAAAGATTTTTTCTTCTTTGTGCAGTTGTAATTCAGGATATTCTCGAGAATATTTATTGTTGTTTTTACATTGATTCCCCCTAAATTTTATTATTTTGAAGGTTAATTTATTTTTTGATTGATTATAGTTTAAATAGTTTAAATAAAATATTGATTTGTGGAATCATTGATGAAGCATTTTGTTTCTTTAGACCATTAGTTGACGTTTAAATATTTGTTTTATTAGTTTTGTGTTTTTATTTTTTGTGGGAATTTTATGTTCAATTTTTGGTGTTTATTTTTGTCTTAATAATGTTGTTTATTTTATTGAGTGGGAAGTTGTTAGATTAAATTCTATAATAATTGTTATGACTTTTCTTTTTGATTGAATATCTTTATTGTTTATGGGGTTTGTGTTATTTATTTCTTCTATAGTTATTTTTTATAGAAATAATTATATGGAAGGAGATCCTTATCTCGTACGATTCATTTTGTTGGTTTTGATGTTTGTTTTATCAATAATACTTTTAATTATTAGTCCTAATATAATTTCTATTCTTTTGGGTTGGGATGGTTTAGGTTTAATCTCTTATTTATTAGTAATTTATTATCAGAACTTTAAGTCTTATAGTGCCGGGATATTAACAGTTTTATCAAATCGATTAGGTGACGTTGCCTTTTTATTATCTATTGCTTGAATGGTTAATTATGGTGGTTGAAATTATTATTTTTATGTTGATTTTATATCTAATAATTTAGAGTCAAAGATTATTGCGGCTATAATGATTTTTGCTGCTATAACTAAGAGAGCTCAAATTCCTTTTTCTTCTTGATTACCCGCTGCTATAGCAGCTCCTACTCCAGTATCGGCTTTGGTTCATTCTTCTACTCTGGTTACTGCTGGAGTTTATTTAATAATTCGATTTAATCCTTTAATTATAGGAGTAGATACTGGGAAATATTTATTATTTATTGGGGGTGCTACTATATTTATGTCGGGGATTGGGGCTAATTTCGAGTTTGATTTAAAGAAAATTATTGCTCTTTCTACTTTAAGACAACTTGGATTAATAATAAGAATTTTATCTATGGGGTACCCTACTTTAGCTTTTTTTCATTTATTAACACATGCCTTGTTCAAGGCTTTACTTTTTATATGTGCGGGAGTAATTATTCATAATATGGGAGATTCTCAGGATATTCGTTGTATGGGGGGACTGATTAAGTTTTTACCATTAACTTCTTCTTGTTTTAATGTTTCTAATTTGGCTTTATGTGGAATGCCCTTTTTGGCTGGATTTTATTCTAAGGATTTAATTTTGGAAATGTGTTTAGTTTCTAATTTGAATTTAGTTAGTTTCTTGTTATATTTCGTTTCAACCGGTCTTACTGCTTGTTATACTGCTCGTTTAATTTATTATACTATATTTAATTGATCTGGTAGTATTTCTTCTTACTCTCTTTCTGATGAGGGTTGATGAATACTTAAGGGTATGTTGGGGATAGTATTTATGGCTGTAATTGGGGGTAGATTATTAAGATGGGTATCCTTTCCAATTCCTTCAATGATTTGTTTACCTTTTGTGTATAAAACTCTTGCCCTAAGTGTTAGTTTATTAGGAGCATGAATTGGTATTAATATGTCTTATATATTTTATAATTCTTCTTTAATTAGTTTGAAAACTATATTGATTTCCTTTTTTTTAGGCTCTATATGATTTATACCTTATATTAGTACTCGTGGAATTAATTTTTATCCTGTAATGTTGGGTAGTTCTCTTGTTAAGGGTTTTGATCAAGGATGATGTGAATATATAAGTGGTCAGGGATTTTATAGTAGATTTAAGGGGATAAGAGTGTTTAATCAATCTTATCAAAATAACTTTTTAAAAATTTATTTTGTATTCTTTGTGATTTGAATTGTTTTAATTTTTATTTTATATTATTTAAATAGCTTAAATTTTAAAGCGTAGTATTGAAGCTACTAATATGGTTATTTAACCTTTAAATATTTATAAGAAATTAAATTTCTGTTTGTATATTGAAAATATACTGTTTTATTTAAACTATATAAATTAAGAATATAAACGGAATTAAACCGCTAAAGAGAGAAGTTAGCAGCTTCTTCTTGAAACCTCATATTCTCTTAATTGGAAATTACTTTCATTATTATCATTAACAGTGATATGCCTCTAATTTTGGCTTCAATTAACAAATAAGGATATCTATGATATCAAGTAATTCAGGTCGAAACTGATTGCAATTAATTCGCTTCTTATTTAAGATAGGCTAATTGAATTAGCACCTCCTAACTGCAAACCAGGTGTTATATTTAACTACTATCCTATGTTGATCATTCAAGTGCTCCTTGATTTCATTCGTGATATAATCCTACAATTAAAATAATAATAAATATGATTGATACTAAAGCTCATGTTTTAATGTTAGATATGCTGAAGATTATTATTATGGGTATAAGAAGGGCAATTTCAACATCAAAAATTAAAAAGATTACTGTGATTAAGAAGAATCGTAGGGAGAAGGGGATACGAGCAGTATGAAATGGATCAAATCCACATTCAAAAGGAGAGCTTTTTTCTCGGTCAATAATTGAATTTTTTGATGTAAAATTTGCAATTATTATAATTACTCTGGTAATTAAAAATAAAATAATTCTTGTTGTGTATATAATATTAATTATTTGTTCTGAAACAATCCAGTCCTTTTGATTGGAAGTCAAATATACTTTTATACTAAACAAATATCTACCTCATCAATAAATTGAAATATAAAGGAATAATCATACCACATCTACAAAATGTCAGTATCATGCTGCAGCTTCAAAACCAAAGTGGTGTGATGCAGAAAAATGATTTAAGTAATGTCGTATTAAACATACTGATAGAAATAAGGTTCCAATAATTACATGAATTCCGTGGAAACCTGTTGCTATAAAGAATGTAGATCCATATACTGAATCTGCAATTGTAAAAGGAGCTTCAATATATTCATATGCTTGAAGTAATGTGAAGTAAAATCCTAGTAGTACTGTGAAGAATAATCCTTGTATTGCTTGTGAGTATTTTCTTTCTATTAATCTATGATGAGCTCATGTTACGGTTACCCCAGAAGCAAGCAAGATTGAGGTATTAAGTATTGGAATTGATATAGGGTCAAACGGACTAATCCCAGCAGGAGGCCATGTTCTGCCTAATTCTACAGTAGGGGATAGTCTTCTATGGAAATAAGCTCAAAAGAAGGATGCAAAGAATAGAACTTCGGAGGTAATAAATAAGATTATTCCTCATCGTAACCCAATTACAACAGGATAAGTATGTAATCCTTGATATGTTCCTTCTCGGGATACATCCCGTCATCATTGTAATATTGTTAAAATGATTACAATAACTCTTATAAGAAGTAGATCATTGTTGAATGTGTGAAATCACTTTACTATTCCTGTTGTTAATATTATAGCTCCAATTGCTCCTGTTAATGGTCATGGTCTTTGATCTACTAGGTGGTATGGGTGATTGTTATGTGTTGACATTAATTTACTTCTCTAGAATAAAGAGTTCTTAATACTGCAAATACATATGATTGAATAATAGCAACTGCAGATTCTAGTATAATTAGAGCAATTTGTGTTAATAATAAAAGAAATAGGATTGATGTAGTTAGAGATGGTCCTGTATTTCCTAATAAAGTTATTAATAAGTGTCCAGCAATTATGTTAGCTGCTAGTCGTACTGCTAGTGTTCCCGGACGGATTATATTACTAATTGTTTCAATACATACTATAAAGGGTATAAGTACAGGGGGGGTACCTTGAGGTACCAGGTGTGCAAACATGTGCTGCGTGTGATTAATTCATCCGTATACTATAAATCTTAATCATAAAGGTAGGGCTAGAGCTAATGTAAATACTATATGTCTTGATCTAGTAAAAATATATGGAAATAATCCTATGAAGTTGTTAAACATAATGAATAAAAACAAGGAAATAAAGATGAAGGTTCTTCCGTTTAATCCTCTTTCCCCAAGTAGTACTTTAAATTCTTTGTGAAGAGTGTTTGTAATTTTGCTTACTAAAACGAATGATCGTGTTGGAATTAATCAGTATATTATAGGTATTATAATTATACCTAGAAATGTTGATGATCAATTTATTGATAAATTTATAATTGATGAGGTAGGATCAAATACCGAGAATAAATTTGTTATCATTTTCAATTTATGATTTTAGAAGAAAGAGAAGTCTTTTTTTGAGAGGTTGAGATTTTAGGAGTGGATATATAGTAATTTATGGTATTTATTATAATAAATAAAATAATGAAAAATGTGAATAGAATAGTTCATCTTAATGGTGCTATTTGTGGGATCAAAGGATACTAAGATATATAGTGACTTTAGTTTGACATTCTAATATTATAATTTAACTAATCCTTTCATTGGAAGTATTTCGTTAATTTACTATGATGTGGTTTAAGAGACCAATACTTACTTTCAGTCATCCAATGAAGCCTCGTTTATTTTTTGGATTCAGTTAATAAATCTTTTTGTTGTTACTCTTTCAATTACAATAGGTATAAATCTATGATTTGCTCCGCAGATTTCGGAACATTGACCAAAAAATAAACCAGGTCGATTTATAAAAAATCTTGCTTGATTAATCCGTCCGGGGGTTGCATCTACCTTTACTCCTAGCGATGGTACTGTTCATGAGTGGAGAACATCAGCTGCGGTAATAAGTATTCGTACTTGAGTTTGAAGAGGTAATACTGCTCGATTATCTACTTCTAATAGACGGAATCCATTTTCTTCAAGATCATTATAGGGGATTATATATGAGTCAAATTCTACGTGATTGAAATCTGAATATTCATAACTTCAGTATCATTGATGTCCAATTGTTTTTAGTGTTACGGATGGTTCACTTACTTCATCTAGTAAATACAATAATCGCAGGGATGGCATGGCAATAATAATTAGTACAAATACAGGTAATACGGTTCAAGCGGTTTCGATTTTTTGACCATCTAATAAATTACGATTGATATTTTTATTTCATGATATTGCTACTATAATATATGCTACTATAACGGTAATGATTACTAAAACCATTATTGTATGATCATGAAAGTATCTTATTTGTTCTATTATTGGTGAGGCAGCATCTTGAAAATTTAATTGTGCTCAGGTAGCCATTTTTAATGAAAGGAATAAAGTCCTTTATAAATGGAGCTTAAATCCATGGCACTTTTCTGCCACACTAAAACTTTAGTAATAGGGGCAGTTCTGCATATCTGTGTTCTATAGGAGGTAGTTTTTGGTATCACTCAATGGATGTATTAAGATTTAGAGGTGAAATAATTTGTCGTTGGGCTGATATAGCTTCTCAAATAATATAAATTAAAATAATAACCCCAATCAGAGAAATTATTCTACCAAGTCTGGATATAATATTTCAGGCGGTATATGCATCTGGATAATCTGAATATCGTCGTGGTATACCTCTTAGACCTAGGAAGTGTTGTGGGAAAAATGTTAAATTTACTCCTACAAATATAACTGTAAATTGTATCTTTAACAAGTGGTTATTTATTGTAACTCCTGTGAATAAGGGGAATCAATGTACAAATCCTCCTATAATTGCAAATACTGCTCCCATTGATAGAACATAATGGAAGTGGGCTACCACATAATAGGTATCATGTATGGCAATGTCAATGGAAGAGTTGGCTAAGACTACTCCTGTTAGTCCCCCAATAGTAAATAAGAATACAAATCCTAATGCTCATAAAAGTGATGGACTATATGATAAATGTGTTCCGTGAAGTGTGGCTAGTCATCTAAAAATCTTAATCCCAGTAGGGACGGCGATTACTATTGTTGCTGATGTAAAATATGCTCGAGTATCCACATCTATTCCTACTGTAAATATGTGATGTGCTCATACAACAAACCCTAAAATTCCAATTGCGATTATAGCATAAATTATTCCTAATACTCCGAATGTTTCCTTTTTCCCTCTCTCTTGAGCAATAATATGAGAAATTATCCCGAATCCAGGTAGAATAAGAATATATACTTCAGGATGACCAAAGAACCAAAATAAATGTTGATATAAAATTGGATCTCCTCCCCCAGCAGGATCGAAAAATGAAGTATTAATATTTCGATCTGTTAAGAGTATTGTAATTGCACCTGCTAGAACAGGTAGAGAAAGAAGTAGAAGAACTGCAGTAATTGCTACTGCCCATACGAATAAGGGTAGTTGATCTATTTTTATTCCTGGTGATTTTATATTAATAGTTGTAGTAATGAAATTGATGGCTCCAAGAATTGATGATACACCAGCAAGGTGTAGTGAGAAGATTGTTAAATCTACTGAGGCTCCTGCATGAGCGATTGCTCCAGCAAGTGGTGGATAAACGGTTCATCCTGTTCCTGCACCACTTTCTACTAAACTTCTAGCTAAAAGTAGAGTTAGTGATGGTGGAAGAAGTCAGAATCTTATATTATTTAGTCGTGGAAATGCTATATCGGGAGCTCCTAATATGAGAGGTACTAATCAGTTACCGAATCCCCCAATTATAATAGGTATTACCATGAAGAAAATTATGACGAAGGCGTGGGCGGTAACAATTACATTATAAATTTGATCGTCTCCAATTAAAGATCCGGGCTGTCCCAGCTCTACTCGGATTAATACTCTTAATGCTGTTCCCACTATCCCAGCTCAAGCTCCAAATAGGAGGTAAAGGGTTCCAATATCCTTATGGTTAGTAGAAAAAAGCCATTGTCGCAATATTCTCTTATTTCTTTTATTTATACTATGACCCCTCATATAAATAGGTAAGATGGTCGAGAATATAGGCGATAGACTGTAAATCTATATAGGAGGTATTTAATTCCTCTTTTACCAGGTTTTATAGTCAATATATGATACTAGACTGCAATTCTAGGGTAGTAGAAACAGAATTTTACTAAGACTTAAAAGATTAATTACTTTTATTAATAGCTTTGAAGGCTATTTGTTTAATATTAACATAAAGTCTTAATTTATTGGTATTAAAAGGATTAGAGGGATACCCGATACTGATATTATGGAGAAGAATAGAAACATCTTGTTTTTTTTATTAAATGTCTCCCATCCTATTTCTTGATTAATAAATGTGAATGCTCTAAATATTATACGGAAATAATAATATAAAGTTAATAAGGTGCTTATTACTATGATAAGAATTAATAGAGTATATCTGGATCCTATTATATTTTGAATAATTAATCATTTTGGGAAGAATCCCAGAAATGGGGGTAATCCTCCTAATGATAATACTCTAATGAATATTCTAAATTTAATTGTATAATCAGAAGGTTTTAGAGAATAAATTTGAGGGAGAAAGAATACGGATTGAGAGTTGAATAGGTAAATTACTCTGATATTTAGTATTCTATATACCATAAAGTAAATTATTCAAAAGATGTTTCTAATTATCATTGCTGATATTATTCATCCGATATGACTGATTGATGAATATGCTATGATTTTTCGTAGTGATCTTTGATTAATTCCCCCAATTGCACCGACTATAACGGACATTACGATTACAGATATAATAAATGTATTTATGTAGATTTTATAAGATAATAATGCAAATGGAGCAATCTTTTGTCATGTTATAAGAATAAAACAATTAGTTCATTCTATTCCTTCTATTACTCCCGGAAATCAAAAATGGAAAGGAGCAGCTCCTATTTTTATTAATAGGGCGGATGGAATAATATATGTAATGTAAGCAGTTGATTCGAAATTTCTTAGGGTTCCTATTAAGATGGCTATTAATAGTACAGCTGAGGCTAAAGCTTGAACAAGGAAATATTTCATAGCAGCTTCATTTTCATAAGGTGTGTTATTTTTATTTATAATTGGAATAAATGATAGTAGATTAATTTCAAGGCCTATTCATGCCCCAATTCAAGAAGAAGACGAAATGGAGATAATTGTTCCTAAAAGTAATGATAAGAAGAATACTATATATGATAAATTGAAATAAATTAAAAAGAGGAAGATTATAACTTCCATAAAAAGGGTATGAACCTATTAGCTTGTATTAGCTTATCTTTTTATGTTTTGGTGTATGAAGCACACAAATTTTTGATGTTTGTGGGACAGTTTGACTCTGTAAAACATAATAAAGGTGATAAAATCACTTTATTTATTCTATCAAAATAATCCTTTAATCAGGCACTTTATT